ATTTATTTATAAAATTAATTAATTAAAATTAATAAATTATATATAATATTTATTTTATAATTAAAGTTTTATTTTAGCTTATTAAATTATTATTAATTTAATTTATATGTAAATTTTTGTGTGTATATTTATTTATTTAAATAATAAATATTTAAATTAAATTCGCAATAATTAGTATTATTAATTAAAGAAATTTAGAAAAAGTAATATTAAAGAGTATTGACTTAATTTGTGCCAGCAGTCGCGGTTATACAAATAATACAAGTAATTTTTATTGGTTTAAGTTAAATTATTTTGTTTTTAAAAAATAAAATTTATTAGGTGAAATTTCTAAATTTTTATTTTAAATATTATAATTAATTAAAGCTTGAAAATTTTTATAATAAACTAGGATTAGATACCCTATTATTAAAAATGTAAATTTAACAACTAAGGTAGTATTAGTTATTTTCTTGAAACTTAAAAAATTTGGCGGTATTTTAATCTATTCAGAGGAATCTGTTGTATAATCGATAATCCACGATGGACCTTACTTTAATTAGTTATCAGTTTATATACCGTCGTTATTAGAATATTTTATAAGAATATTAATTTTCATAATTTTAAAAAAGAAAATATATCAGATCAAGGTGTAGCTTATATTAAAGTATTAATGGATTACAATAAATTTATTTATTTGGATATAAATTTGAAATATTTATTGAAATTGGATTTGATAGTAAAATTATAAAGATTAATAATTTGACTTTAGCTCTAAAATATGTACACATCGCCCGTCACTCTTATTATTAAGGTAAGATAAGTCGTAACATAGTAGATGTACTGGAAAGTGTATCTAGAATGCAATTTAAAGCTTATTAAGTAAAGTATTTCATTTACATTGAAAAGATTTTTGTGCAAATCAATATAAATTGATTAATATTTATTTATTTATTTTATTTATATTTGAAATAAATTATTAAAAATAATTATAATATTAATTGTTTAAGTATTTTATAAAGAAAAAATAAATTTAATTATAGTGTAATAGTATTGTGAAATAAAATTTAAATATATTGAAAAATTTTTATATAAAAAGAAAATTTAATTTATTGTACCTTGTGTATCAGGGTTTATTTAATAAAAATTATTTATTAATAATTTTTTCGATTTTAAAAGATTTAATATAATATAAAATTTATTGTAATAAAATTATTTTAAATATTATATTAGAAATGAAATGTTATTCGTTTTTAAAGGTATCTAGTTTTTTAAGAAATAAATTTAATTTATAAATTTTTAATTATTTAATTTAATATATTAATTAAATAATTTATTAATTTAAATATTTTATGGGATAAGCTATAAAATAAATTTTTAAAAATGTATAAATAATTATAATAAATATAAATTTAAAAATAGTTATTATTAATGAAAATGTTATAATTTATTTTATAATATAAATTATTTATTAAAATTTTAAGTTTTTATTAAAATATTTATTTTAATTAATAAAATAAATTATTAATGATAAAATTAGTATATTATTTTGTATAAGTAATTATAAATGAAAAGTTTATATAAAGAACTCGGCAATAATAATATTTGCCTGTTTAACAAAAACATGTCTTTATGAATTTTTTTTAAAGTCTAACCTGCCCACTGATTTTTATTAAATGGCCGCAGTATATTAACTGTGCAAAGGTAGCATAATCATTAGTCTTTTAATTGAAGGCTAGAATGAATGGTTGGACAAAATATTAACTGTTTCATATAAATTTATTATAGAATTTTATTTTTTAGTTAAAAAGCTAAAATTTTTTTAAAAGACGAGAAGACCCTATAAATCTTTATATTTAATTTATAATAAATTTTTATAAATTTTTATTTATTATAATTTATAATATTTTATTGGGGTGATATTAAAATTTAATAAACTTTTAATTTTTTTTTTCATTAATTTATGAATTATTGATCCGTTATTAACGATTAAAAAAACAAGTTACTTTAGGGATAACAGCGTAATTTTTTTGGAGAGTTCATATTAATAAAAAAGATTGCGACCTCGATGTTGGATTAAGATATAATTTTAGGTGTAGATGCTTAAATTTTAAGTCTGTTCGACTTTTAAATTCTTACATGATCTGAGTTCAAACCGGTGTAAGCCAGGTTGGTTTCTATCTTTAATAAATTAAAATATTTCAGTACGAAAGGACCTAATATTTGATAAATTATTATTTATAAAATTGAATATTATTAATTAACTATTTTGGCAGATTAGTGCAATAAATTTAGAATTTATTTATGTAAATTTATTTTACAAGTAGTAATTTTTAATTATGAAAATATTTTATTTATTATTAGAAGTTTATTATTAATCATTTTTGTATTAGTAAGAGTTGCATTTTTAACTCTTTTAGAACGAAAAGTATTAGGATATATTCAAATTCGTAAAGGACCTAATAAAGTAGGTTTTATTGGAATTGTTCAACCTTTTTGTGATGCAATTAAATTATTTACTAAGGAGCAAACTTATCCTGTATTATCTAATTATATTTCGTATTATTTTTCTCCAGTTTTTTCTTTATTTTTATCTTTGTTAGTATGAATAAGTATACCTATATTTGTTAAATTATTTTCTTTTAATTTAGGGATTTTATTTTTTTTATGTTGTACAAGTTTAGGCGTATATACAGTTATAATTGCTGGTTGATCTTCAAATTCTAATTATGCATTATTAGGAGGTTTACGAGCTGTTGCTCAAACTATTTCATATGAAGTAAGAATAAGTTTAATTTTATTAAGATTTATTTTTCTTGTTGGTAGTTATAATATATTAATATTTATAAAATACCAAATATTTATTTGATTTTTATTTATTTTATTTCCTATATCTTTAGTTTGATTTAGAATTTGTTTAGCTGAAACTAATCGTACACCATTTGATTTTGCTGAAGGTGAATCTGAATTAGTTTCTGGATTTAATGTAGAATATAGAAGAGGTGGATTTGCTTTAATTTTTTTAGCTGAATATACAAGAATTTTATTTATGAGTATGTTGTTTAGTCTTTTATTTTTAGGGGCAGATATTTATTCTTTATTATTTTATATTAAGTTAACTTTTATTTCTTTTATATTTATTTGAGTTCGTGGAACTTTACCACGATTTCGTTATGATAAATTAATATATTTAGCTTGAAAAAGTTTTTTACCTTTTTCATTAAATTTTTTATTATTTATTATTGGATTTAAAATTTTATTAATTTATTTAATTTAGTTAATTAATTTTAGTAAAGTTAATAGAAAATTTTATTTCTATCTTATATTTTCAAAATATATGCTTAATCAAGCTCATTAACTAATTTAATAAATTATCTCATCATTTTGTAATTAATGGATTTAATATAAAATAAGAAAAGTAAATAATTGTTAAAATTTGTCCAATTAATACATAAGGATCTTCAACAGGTCGTGCTCCAATTCATGTTAATAAAATAACAGTTGTAGTTATTATTCAAAATATAATTTGATTAATAGGATAAAATTGAATTCCACGAAATTTACTTAAATGATAAAAAGGTAAAATTATTAAAATTGCAATTGAAATTACTAATGCAATTACTCCTCCTAATTTATTAGGAATTGAACGTAAAATAGCATAAGCAAATAAAAAATATCATTCAGGTTGAATATGAATTGGAGTAACAAGAGGATTAGCAGGAATAAAATTATCTGGATCTCCTAATAAATAAGGATGAATTAATACTAATAAGATTAGTATTATTAGTATTAAAATAAATCCAACAATATCTTTATAAGTAAAATATGGATGAAATGGAATTTTATCAATATTAGAATTTAATCCTATTGGATTATTAGAACCTGTTTCATGCAAAAATAAAATATGAATTAATGTAGTGGCTAATACAATAAAAGGAAGAATAAAATGAAAGGTAAAAAATCGTGTTAAAGTTGCATTATCAACAGCAAATCCTCCTCAAATTCATTGAACTAAATCAATTCCAAGATAAGGAATAGCTGATAATAAATTAGTAATAACTGTAGCTCCTCAAAAAGATATTTGACCTCATGGTAAAACATATCCTATAAAAGCAGTTCCTATAGTTAAAAATAAAATAATTACTCCAATTAATCAAGTTGGAGTAAATAAATAAGATCCATAATATATTCCTCGTCCTACATGTAAATAAAGACAAATAAAAAAAAATGATGCACCATTAGCGTGTATAGTTCGTAATAATCAGCCATAATTAACATCTCGACAAATATGATTAACTCTATTAAATGCTAAATTAATATCTGCTGTATAGTGTATTGCTAAAAATAATCCTGTAATAATTTGAATTATTAAACATAAAAATAATAATGATCCAAAATTTCATCAAGCGGAAATATTTCTTGGTGTTGGTAAATCAATTAATGATCTATTAATAATTGATAAAATTGGGTGTTTAATTCGTAAAGGTTTATTCATTAGTTAAATATTGGTCGTAAAGGTCCCTTAAACAATTTTGTAATTTTTACAACAGCAATTAAAGTAATTAATAAATAATTCATTAATAAAATTGTTAATAAATTTGTTGGATAATTATATAATTTATTAATAGATAAAGAATTTTCTATAATATATGAATTTAAATTAAAAATAGATAAAATTTCTAAATTTTTATAATTTATTAATAAATTTTTATCAATAAAATATAAAATTATAATAAATATAATTATTATAATTAATGAAGTTATTATTAATTTAATAGATAATGAAAATATTTCATTTGATGCTAATGAAGTCACATAAATAAATAAAACTAATATACCTCCAATAAATACTAAAAATAAAATATAAGAAAATCAAAAACTTTTAGAAATTAATCCTGTTGTTAAACTTACTAATGTAGTTTGAATTAATAATGTTAATCCTATTGCTAAAGGATGTTTTATAAATAAAAAAATAAGATTAAAAATAAATATAAAAGAAAATAAAAATCATTGTAAAATATCAAGAAATAGTTTAAATAAAATATTAATTTTGGAGATTAATGATAAAAAAATTTTTTTTTCTTGAAGTTTTAAAAGATATATCTTATTTTTGATTTACAAGACCAATGTTTTTATTTAAACTATTAAAACTAATGTTAACAATTTTGTTTTTAAATTTACCAGTTATTTTATTTTTTATAGGATTATTTAGTTTTATTTCTAATCGTAAACATTTATTATCTATATTATTAAGATTGGAATATATTGTTTTAAGATTATTTTTGTTATTATTTATTTATTTAAATATAATTTTATTTGAGAATTTTTTTAGAATAATATTTTTAGTATTTAGAGTTTGTGAAGGAACTTTAGGAATTTCAATTTTAGTATCAATAATTCGTACACATGGAAATGATTATTTTCAAAGATTTAATATTTTACAATGTTAAAATTAATTTTTTTTATTTTTTTTATATTACCTTTTTGTTTTATTAAAAATTCTTACTGAATGGTTCAAAAAAATTTTTTTTTTTTAGTATTTATTTTTATTTTAATAAATAATTATAGAAATTATTTTATATCTATTTCTTATTTATTTGGTTGTGACGTAATTTCTTATGGTTTAATTTTATTAAGTTTATGAATTATTTCTTTAATAATAATAGCAAGAGAATTAATTTTTAAATATAATAATTATGTAAATTTATTTCAGATAAATATAATTATTTTATTATTTATATTAATTTTAACTTTTAGAAGAATGAGATTATTTATATTCTATTTATTTTTTGAAAGAAGATTAATTCCAACATTATTTTTAATTTTAGGTTGAGGGTATCAACCTGAACGATTACAAGCTGGTATTTATTTATTATTTTATACTTTATTAGTTTCTTTACCAATATTAATTGGAATTTTTTATTTATATAATTTTACAGGAACTATAAATTTTTATTTATTAAGTAATTATATTTTTAATTTAGAATTATTATATTTTTCTTTAATAATAGCATTTTTAGTTAAAATACCTATATTTTTAGTTCATTTATGATTACCAAAGGCTCATGTTGAAGCTCCTGTATCAGGATCAATAATTTTAGCTGGTATTATATTAAAATTAGGAGGTTATGGTTTATTACGAGTATTTCCTTTTTTACAATTATTAGGTTTAAAATTTAATTTTATTTGAATAAGAATTAGATTAGTTGGTGGATTTTTAATTAGATTAGTTTGTTTACGTCAAACTGATTTAAAAGCTTTAATTGCTTATTCTTCTGTAGCTCATATAGGGATTGTTTTAACAGGATTAATAACATTAACTTATACTGGAATTTGTAGATCTTACACTTTAATAATTGCTCATGGTTTATGTTCTTCAGGTTTATTTTGTTTAGCTAATATTTCTTATGAGCGAATAGGAAGACGTAGATTATTAATTAATAAAGGTTTATTAAATTTTATACCTTCAATAACCTTATGGTGATTTTTATTAAGATCAGCTAATATAGCAGCTCCTCCTACATTAAATTTATTAGGAGAAATTTCTTTAATTAATAGAATTGTTAGATGATCATGAATTTCAATATTAATATTATCTTTATTATCTTTTTTTAGTGCTGCTTATACATTGTATTTATATGCTTATAGTCAACACGGTAAAATTTTTAATGGAATCTATTCTTTTAGAAGTGGTTCTATTCGAGAATTTTTATTATTATTTTTACATTGATTTCCTTTAAATTTATTAATTTTAAAAAGAGATATATGTATATTATGATTATATTTAAATAGTTTAAATAAAATATTGATTTGTGATATCAATGATAAGAATTAATTCTTTTTAAATCGTGAAAAAATTATCAATTTGTTTAATTAGATTTATAATTTTATTTTTTTTTAGTATATTTACTTTTTTTATTGCTATTAATTTAATTATAATTGATTATTCAATTTTTATTGAATGAGAAGTTATTTCTTTTAATTCAATAAATATTGTAATAACTTTATTATTTGATTGAATAAGTTTAATTTTTATATCATTTGTATTATTAATTTCTTCATTTGTAATTTTTTATAGAAAAGAATATATAAGATCAGATTATAAAATTAATCGATTTATTATATTGGTATTATTATTTGTTTTTTCAATAATATTATTAATTATTAGACCAAATTTGATTAGTATTTTATTAGGATGAGATGGATTAGGATTAATTTCTTATTGTTTAGTAATTTATTTTCAAAATGTAAAATCTTATAATGCTGGTATATTAACAGCTTTATCAAATCGAATTGGAGATGTTGCATTATTATTAGCTATTGCTTGAATATTAAATTATGGAAGATGAAATTATATTTTTTATTTAGAATTTATAATAAAAAATAATGATATAATTATTATTTGTAGATTAATTATATTAGCTGCTATAACTAAAAGAGCTCAAATTCCATTTTCATCGTGATTACCTGCTGCAATAGCAGCTCCTACTCCAGTTTCTGCTTTAGTTCATTCTTCTACATTAGTAACAGCTGGAGTTTATTTATTAATTCGATTTAATATTTTATTAAGAAATTGTTTTTTAAGAAATTTATTATTATTATTAGCAAGTTTAACAATATTTATATCGGGATTAGGAGCTAATTATGAATTTGATTTAAAAAAAATTATTGCTTTATCTACATTAAGACAATTAGGTTTAATAATAAGAATTTTATCAATAGGTTATTATAAATTAGCATTTTTTCATTTATTAACACATGCATTATTTAAAGCATTATTATTTATATGTGCCGGTTCTATTATTCATAATATAAATAATAATCAAGATATTCGATTAATAGGAGTTTTAAGAATAATAATACCATTAACTTCTTCTTGTTTTAATGTAGCAAATTTAGCTTTATGTGGTATACCTTTTTTAGCAGGATTTTATTCTAAGGATTTAATTTTAGAAATAGTTTCTTTTTCTAATATTAATTTATTTTCTTTTTTTTTATATTTTATTTCTACTGGATTAACAGTTTGTTACTCATTTCGATTAGTTTATTATACAATATCAGGAGATTCTAATTTTTCAAGTTTAAATTTATTAAATGATGAAAGTTGAGTAATATTAAAAAGTATAATAAGTTTATTAATTTTTAGAATTTTTGGGGGAAGAATATTAAATTGATTAATTTTTTCGACTCCTATAGTAATTATTCTTCCTTTATATTTAAAATTATTAACATTATTAATTTGTATTATTGGTGGTTTAATAGGTTATTTAATTTCTAATGTAAATTTATTTTATATTAATAAATCATTTCATATATATAATTTTAGATATTTTTTAGGTTCTATATGATTTATACCTTATATTTCTACATATGGAATTATTAATAATATTTTAATGATTGGTATAATAGTAAATAAGTCTTTTGATCAAGGTTGATCAGAATATTTTGGAAGTCAAAAACTTTATTATAATTTAGTAAAAAATTCACAATTAAATCAAAATTTACAAAATAATAATTTAAAAATTTATTTATTAAGTTTTATTTTTTGAATTTTAATTATTTATATATTAATAATATATTTTTATTCAAATAGCTTATATTAGAGTATAACATTGAAGATGTTAGGGAGATTAATTAATCTTTGAATATTTAATAATTTTTTTTAGTAATTTATAAAAATTATATATTTTATTTTTACAATGAAAATGTAATGTTTTTTTTTAAACTAATAAATATTTAGAAGTATAAATGGAATTTAACCATTAAAAGAAAAAAGTTAGCAGCTTTTACTTGAACATCATACTTCTTTAATTGGAATTTTAATTCAATTTTATCATTAACAGTGATAAGCCTCTTTTTGGCTTCAATTAATTTTAGAATAAGGGTAAAATTACCTAAAATTAGGTCGAAACTAATTGCAATATATCGCTTCATATTCATAAGGTAGATTGATATTCAATAATTTTTGAATGCAAATCAAATGTTATAATTAACTACAACCCTATTTTAATTAGATCAATTTAATATTCCTTGATTTCATTCATGATATAATCCTAAAAGTAAAATTAAAATAAAAATAATAGATGTTATTCTTCATATAATTAAATTTGAAAATTTAATAATTAAAATAATTGGTAAAATTAATGCAATTTCTACATCAAAAATTAAAAAAATAATAGTAATTAAAAAGAATCGTAGAGAAAAAGGTAAACGAGATGAGGATATTGGATCAAATCCACATTCAAAAGGTGAAATTTTTTCTCGATCAATTAAGGTTTTTTTTGAAATAATTGAAGCTAAAAATATTACTAATATTGAAATTAATAAAATAATTAATGAAATAATTAAAATTGATAAAATTATTTATACTATTAATAATAGACCATATGATTGGAAGTCAAATATACTTTTTATACTATATAAATAATTAATAATTATCTTCCTCATCAATAAATTGATACATAAAGAAATAATCATACAATATCAACAAAATGTCAATATCAAGCAGCTGCTTCAAATCCAAAATGATGATTTTTAGAAAAATGATTATTTAAATGTCGTATTAAACAAATTAATAAAAATGTAGTTCCAATTAATACATGAATTCCATGGAATCCTGTTGCTATAAAAAAAATAGATCCATATACAGAGTCTGCAATTGTAAATGGAGCTTCAATATATTCATATGCTTGTAAAATAGTAAAATAAATTCCTAAAATTACAGTAAAAAATAATCCTTGAGTAGTTTGTGAATAATTTCTTTCTATTAATCTATGATGAGCTCAAGTTACAGTAATTCCTGATGTTAATAAAATAATAGTATTTAATAAAGGAATTTGAAATGGATTAAAAGGTATAATTCCTATAGGTGGTCAAGTAGCTCCTAATTCTATTGAAGGGGATAATCTTCTATGAAAAAATGTTCAAAAAAAAGATAAAAAAAATAAAATTTCTGATAAAATAAATAAAATTATTCCTCAACGTAATCCTATAATAACTATTTCAGTATGAAGACCTTGATAAGTTCTTTCTCGAGAAACATCTCGTCATCATTGATAAACAGTTAAAATAGTAATAATATTACCTAATAAAAATAATGAAAGATCATATTGATGAAATCATTTTACTAAACCAGATACAGTTGTTATTGCTCCAATTGATGCTGTTAAAGGTCATGGACTATAATCAACTAAATGAAAAGGATGATTTGAATGTGTTGACATTAATAATTAATAAACTTCACTAGAATATAAAGTTCTTAAAACAGCAAATACATATGATTGAATTATAGCAACAGCTGATTCTAATATTAATAAAGCAATTTGTGTAATAATTAAAATAGATAATAAAATTGTTGATATTGAAGGTCCAGTATTACCTAATAATGTTAATAATAAATGTCCTGCAATTATATTAGCTGTTAATCGTACTGCTAAAGTACCAGGTCGAATTAAATTTCTAATAGTTTCAATACATACTATAAAAGGTATAAGAATTGAAGGAGTACCTTGAGGTACTAAATGGGCAAATATATGTTGTGAATTATTAATTCATCCAAATAATAAAAATGATAATCATAAAGGTAAAGCTAATGTTAAAGTTAAAGTTAAATGACTTGTTCTTGTAAAAATATAAGGAAATAATCCTATAAAATTATTAAATAAAATTATTGAAAATAAAGATACAAAAATAAATGTAGATCCATTTATTCCTATAGGTGTTAATAAAATTTTAAATTCTTTATGTAGTGTTAATAAAATAGTATTTCAAAAAATATGATAACGAGAAGGTATAAGTCAATATATTGAAGGAATTAAAAAAATTCCTAAAAATGTTCTTAATCAATTTAATGAAAAATTAAAAATACTTGATGAAGGATCAAATACAGAAAATAAATTTGTTATCATTTTCAATTTATTGTATTTGTTATATAATTTTTATTAATTAATTTTGATTTAGGTATATTAGGTATATATAAATAATAATTTATTATATTAAAAATTAAAAATGTAATAATAAAAATAATAAATAATCTTAATCAATTAATAGGAGCTATTTGAGGAATTAAAAAATATCAAAATTTGATAATTTTAGTTTGACAAACTAATGTTATTTATTAACTAATTTTTTTAAAATAATTCATTAGAAGTAAGTGCTAATTTACTATTAAATGGTTTAAGAGACCAGTACTTGCTTTCAGTCATCTAATGAAGAATTTATATTATTAGAAATTCATTTAATGAAATAATTAGTTGAAATTCTTTCAATTACAATTGGTATAAATCTATGATTTGCTCCACAAATTTCTGAACATTGACCATAAAATAAACCTGGTCGATTAATTAAAAAATTAGTTTGATTAAGACGACCAGGAGTAGCATCAATTTTTACACCTAAAGCAGGAACTGTTCATGAATGAATAACATCTGCTGCTGTAACTAAAATACGAATTTGTGAATTTATTGGTAAAATGATTCGATTATCAACATCTAATAAACGAAAATTATTAATAGATAATTCATTTGTAGGAATTATATATGAATCAAATTCAATATTTGTGAAATCTGAATATTCATAAGTTCAATATCATTGATGACCAATTACTTTTAATGTAATTAAAGGTTCATTAATTTCATCTAAAAGATATAATAATCGTAAAGATGGAAAAGCAATAAATAATAAAATAATTGCTGGTAAAATAGTTCAAATAATTTCAATAGTTTGTCCATGTAATAAATATCGATTTACATATTTATTAAAAAATAATATAAATATTAAATATCCGACTAAAATTGTAATTATTACTAAAATTAATATTGCATGATCATGAAAAAAAATTAATTGTTCTATTAAAGGAGATGAACTATCTTGTAAACCTAAATTTGCTCATGTTGACATAAATTATTCTAATAAAAGTAAATTACTTTATATATGAAGCTTAAATCCATTGCACTAATCTGCCATATTAGAAATTAGTTAATATAGGTAATTCTGAATAACTATGTTCAGCAGGAGGTGTATTTTGTAATCATTCAATAGATGAATTTAGTTGGATTGAATATAAAACTTGACGTTTAGTTATTATACTTTCTCAAATAATAAAAAAAAAGTAAATAATTCCTAGTAATGAAATTGTTGAACCAATTGTAGAAATAATATTTCATGTTGTATATGCATCAGGATAATCAGAATAACGTCGAGGTATTCCTGCTAATCCTAAAAAATGTTGGGGGAAAAAAGTTAAATTTACTCCAATAAATATAATAGTAAATTGACTTTTTAATATTTTATTATTTAAAGTTAATCCAGTAAATAAAGGATATCAATGAACAAATCCTGCTATAATTGCAAATACGGCTCCTATTGATAATACATAATGGAAATGAGCTACTACATAATATGTATCATGTAAAATAATATCAACAGAAGAATTAGCTAAAACTACTCCTGTTAATCCTCCAACTGTAAATAAAAAAACAAATCCTAAAGCTCATAAAATAGCAGGAGAGTAATTAATTTGTGTTCCATATAAAGTAGCTAATCAACTAAAAATTTTAATTCCAGTTGGTACAGCAATAATTATAGTAGCAGAAGTAAAATAAGCTCGTGTATCTACATCTATTCCTACTGTAAATATATGATGAGCTCAAACAATAAAACCTAATAAACCAATTGCTAATATTGCATAAATTATTCCTAATGAACCAAAAGTTTCTTTTTTTCCTGATTCTTGACTAATAATATGAGAAATTATTCCAAATCCAGGTAAAATTAAAATATAAACTTCAGGATGTCCAAAAAATCAAAATAAATGTTGATATAAAATAGGATCACCTCCTCCAGCTGGGTCAAAAAATGATGTATTTAAATTTCGATCTGTTAATAATATTGTAATAGCTCCAGCTAATACTGGTAAAGATAATAATAATAGTAATGCTGTAATAGCTACAGATCATACAAATAGTGGTATTCGGTCAAAAGTAATTCCTGTTGATCGTATATTAATAACAGTTGTAATAAAATTTACTGCTCCTAAAATAGAAGAAATTCCTGCTAAATGAAGAGAAAAAATTGCTAAATCAACAGAAGCTCCTCCATGAGCAATTACGGATGATAATGGAGGATAAACTGTTCAACCTGTACCAGCTCCATTTTCCACTATACTACTTGCTAATAGTAAAATTAATGCAGGAGGAAGAAGTCAAAAACTTATATTGTTTATTCGTGGAAAGGCTATATCTGGAGCTCCTAATATTAAAGGAACTAATCAATTTCCAAAACCACCAATTATAATAGGTATTACTATAAAAAAAATTATAATAAAAGCATGGGCTGTAACAATTACATTATAAATTTGATCATCTCCAATTAATGAACCAGGATGACCTAATTCTGCTCGAATTAAAATTCTCAATGAAGTTCCAATTATTCCGGATCAGGCTCCAAAAATAAAATATAAAGTTCCAATATCTTTATGATTAGTAGAAAATAGCCATTGTTGCGATTAAATGGCTGAAAATAGGCAATAAATTGTAAATTTATGTATAAGAAGAAATTCTTTTTAATCAAAATAGCTTTATAGTCATTAATGATATTAGACTGCAATTCTAAAGGAGTAATATAATATTACTAAGGCTTAAAAGATTATTCTTATATTTATAGCTTTGAAGGTTATTAGTTTATTTAACTTAAAGCCTTATAATAAATTAATTTAAGCTATTAATAAATAAATTTTAAATTAAAAATTAATTTATTTATTATAATATTATATATATAGATGAAATAAAAAATAATCTAAAAGAAGATAAAAAAGAAAAAATCAAAAATATTATTAAATTTATTGAATTATATTTTGAATAATTAAATCAATTAATTTCATAATAATTAAGTATAAAAGCTCTATATGATAAACGAATATAAAAATATAATGTAATTAATGTTATTAAAGTTATAAAAGTTAATAAAAAATATTGATTATTAAATGACACTGATTGAATTACAATTCATTTTGGATAAAATCCTAAAAAAGGAGGTAAACCTCCTAATGATAATAAATTAATTAATCTAAAAAATTTTAAAATTTTTGAAAAAAAAAATAATGAAAATAATTGATTAATATATGAAATTTTAAATATATTAAATAAAAAAATTATTCTACATGATAAAAAAGAATAAAATATAAAATATATAATTCATAATAAATTATTTCTATATATTGATATTAATATTCAACTTAAATGATTAATTGAAGAATATGCTATTAATTTTCGTAAAGAGGTTTGATTTAAACCTCCTAAAGCTCCAATTAATCTTGAAAAAATAATTCTAATATTAATTAATGGTTTATATAAAATATAAGAAATTAATATTAAAGGAGCAATTTTTTGTCAAGTTATTAATAATAATGAATTAAATCAAGATAAACCTTCAATTACATTTGGAAATCAAAAATGAAAAGGAGCTGATCCTCTTTTTATAAGAAGAGAAGAAAGAATTATTATTTCTATAAAATTATTAGAATTATTTTTATTAGAATTTAATATAAATAAAATAATTGCAAATAATAAAGTAGAAGAAGCTAATGCTTGAGTTAAAAAATACTTTAATGAGGATTCTGTTGATATTAATTTATTATCTCTTATTAGGGGGATAAAAGCTAATAAATTAATTTCTAGACCTATTCAAGTTCTTAATCATGAATTAGCTGAAATAGTAATTAAAGTTCCTATTATTAAAATTCTTAAAAATATAATTTTAGATGAATTATTTAAAATTAAAAAGAAAAGGATTAAACCTTTATAAATGGGGTATGAGCCCAGTAGCTTAATTAGCTTATCTTTTTAATATATTTTAGTGTATGAAGCACAAAAGTTTTTGATACTTTTAGAAATAGTTTAATTCTATTAAATATAATGAATATAATATTTATTATATAATTTACCCTATCAAGGTAATCCTTTTATCAGGCAATTCATTTATCAAAAAATTAGATTTATATGTTTTTTAAAAAAAATCAAAAAATTAGATTTATATGTTTTTTAAAAAAAATCAAAAAATTAGATTTATATGTTTTTTTTTTTTTTTTTTTTTT